AGATTCTCTTTGAAAAGTAATTTGGTACCATCTGCTAGAGCTTGAAGAATTCCCAAAGGTCCTGCGTATTCAGGACCGATACGTTGTTGTATACCCGCGGATATTTCTCTTTCTAACCAAACAATGACTAGTACACCTATTGTAATTCCTAATACAGGAGTAAAAATAGGGATAAGCACCCATATGATCCCATAGACCTCTTTTAAGGATTCCAATCTAGAAAAAGAATTGATAGCTTGTACTTCTGTTGTATCAATTATCATTTTAACGATCAACTTCTCCCATAATGATATCTATACTACCTAGTATCGTCATAATATCAGCCAATTTCATTCTTTTAACTAACTGAGGAAGAATTTGCAAATTAATAAATCCCGGCGGCCTAATTTTATATCGCCAAGGAAAAACACCCTTATCTCCTATCAAAAAAATTCCCAATTCTCCCTTTGGTGCTTCGACTCTCGCATAAAGTTCTTGCTTCGACAATTCAAAAGTCGGAGAAGGTTTTTTACTAATGAATCGATAGTCAAACTCATTCCATACAGTATCTTTTACTCTATCAAAGCGGCGGATTTCTAAATTTTCATAGGGCCCTCCCGGAATTCCTTCTAGGGCCTGTTGAATAATTTTTATGGATTCTGTCATTTCGCTGATTCGTACTAAATAACGAGCTAACGAATCCCCCTCTTTTTGCCATTGGACTTCCCAATCAAATTCATCGTAACACTCATAATGATCAACTTTACGAAGATCCCATTCTATTCCGGAAGCTCGTAGCATTGGTCCCGACAAACCCCAATTTATTGCTTCCTCTCCACCAATAATGCCTACTCCTTCAACTCGTTCTAAAAAAATGGGATTCCGTGTAATAAGCTTTTGATATTCAGCAATTCCTGTTAAAAAATAATCGCAAAAATCCAAACATTTATCTATCCAGCCATGAGGTAAATCAGCAGCGACTCCACCAATACGAAAAAAATTGTGCATCATCCGCATACCGGTGGCAGCTTCGAATAGGTCATATATTAATTCTCTTTCTCGAAAAATATAGAAGAAAGGAGTTTGCGCCCCAATATCTGCCATAAAAGGGCCAAGCCATAACAAATGCGAAGCTATACGACTTAACTCCAACATAATGACTCTGATATAACTGGCCCTTTTAGGGACTTGAATATTGCCTAATTGCTCTGGCGCATTTACAGTTATTGCTTCTGTGAACATAGTAGCTAAATAATCCCAACGTGTTACATAAGGCAAATATTGTATAATTGTTCGATTTTCCGCAATTTTTTCCATACCTCTGTGTAAATAACCCAATATTGGTTCACAGTCAATAACATCTTCACCATCTAGAGTAACAATGAGTCGAAGAACACCATGCATTGATGGGTGGTGAGGTCCCATATTGACTATCATGAGGTCTTTTCTTGTAGATGGTACAGTCATAGGTTTTTCCCGATTCATTCTTGCATGAATTGCTGAAAGCGAAAAGAAGTTCATCAAACTTTAAGCGAATCATTCAAACTAACTCTTCAAATTAACGAGTTTTTCTTTCTCGAATATCCAACTGCCCTATTAATTCTTTATAACGCACTCTATTTTTTTTTGACAAATAAGCCAGCAACCGTTGACGTTTTCCCAGAATTTTCCGCAGACCTCTCTGAGATAAATAGTCTTTTTTGTGCAATTCCAAATGTGAAGTAAGTCTCCGTATCTTATTGGTGAAACTTACTACTTGAAATTCAACAGATCCTCTGTTTTCTTTGTTTTCTTCTTGTTCTTTCAAAATAATGGAAATAAATGAATTTTTTACCATAAAAGAATTTGACACTCCCCTTTTTACAGATATTGATTTTATTGATCAGTAATAATAATGTCAGAAATTTTAATGTAGTATACACAATAATCATAGTTTATTTATATTCATTTTATCAATTAACATTAATTAATTTATCAATTAACATTAATTAATCCGATTTTTGAGTTCATTTGGATAGTGATACAAAAAGACGATAGCAAATAGTTTAGTACAAAGATTCTGCTGATTAATTTATAGCTTTAATTGATACGCCATTTCCTTATTTTTTATCCTAAACTAGGATGTAAGACAGTACATGTGTGCATCGGGTTACTTGCATATAACATGGATATTACAGATCACGGACAGCAGAAAAAATGAAAAATATGATTGATAGAACAATAGAAGATATAGGAAACTCAAAAATTGAAATTAGGGATACATATATATCCTTAACATACTAAAGCGGCTCCCATTATTGGTGTCAAACCAATAGCGATTCATACAAGCTAAATCCTCTAATCGATAATTAGGCCAAAAAAAGAACTTTAATTTTATTAATTCATTTTTTTTTCTGTCAAAATTTTCACTTTCATCCAAAAATTGACTCCAGTTTTTTATCTTGTTCTCCTTGCAAAAGAATTTCTTTCTATGCACATTATTTTGATTCTTTAAATTGAAGGAAATTAGAATTCTCAATTCTCTACGACGTCTAGACGATAAAATTTTTTCAGGAACAAGCAAATCAGAATTCTTTTTGTCTCTATTTAGAGTTTTATGTCTTGGAATGGATTCATCAAAATGATTCTTAGCAACATTTTGGGGGTTTCGGTATCTTTGATTACTTTGGTGCTTACTTTTATGAACCAACGAAATACCTATGATTTGATACATAAAAAACTGTCCGTCATTTTTTACAGATAGACGGGCGGGTTCCATAATTAATATTCCCTTTTTTGTTAATTGTGTAAGATTTAAACGTCTCCTCATTATATCCAAATTCATTTCTTTCCTTTGAATATAGGATATAGAAATTTTTCTTACATTTATTAGGCTAACCAGGAGACCATATATCTGGATATTATTCATCATTTTTTGATTCAATTGATTCAAACGTCCAGTCCATCTTAATTGCAAAGGAAAATCTCCTTTGAGTAATATTTGTAGTTTTTCGATCGATTCTAAAAGGGATTCTTCAATATTGTTTTGATTCTTTAATTCAAAATATTGTTTTGAATTGGATGGACTAAAATTGAAAAAATCCTCATCCTCTTCGTGCTTTCCCTTGATATTTTGATTTTCACTAAAATTTGGATTGATATTCAAATTAAAAAGAAGTAAGTTGCTTGGAATAAACCAAGGTTTCTCTTTATATTTATGATAAAGTATCAAAAACTCTGGAAATAAAAAAAATTTCGGATTTGATATGGGGCGATTTAAGATTAAGAATTTTTCATTCATTCCCATCCAATCAAAAGACATTCCCATCCAATCAAAAAAGACCCTTTTGTAATTGATTTCGGAATTTGAATCAATCGGAAGATAAAAAAGACCATTATTCGGAATTTTATCCCTTATTTGGATTTGGTCCTTATTAGATTCAACCTGAATATTTGTATTCAATTTCCAACCCAAATATTTTCTATCTGTATTTTTTTCCATATATATAATATCACTTTTTCCTAGATAATTCTTGATAGGAATATTTTTGAGTATGTTAACAGTTTTTTCTTTATTTCTGGTGGAATTTTCTTGCTTCTTATTTGGTTCTAATGATGATCTATAAATATAGGACTTCTTATTAGTTTCAGAATGAATATATTTATATGATAAACGATCATATCTATAGTTTTTTTGAAAATTCTCTTCTTTATTTGATAATAAATAGACTTTCAAATTTTGTTTTTTTTTGTAATCAAATAATTGGTCTTTTTCATAGGAATACCATTTATTTAGATCCTTATTTTGAGATGACTGGCATTGATTTTTTCCATTTCGCCATTTTTGTGGGACTAATCTAGACCATGTAATCTGAGATAAATCGTATTGATAATGACCTCTTAACCAGTTTTTCCATGGATTCATTCCATAATTTGGAAGTTTCTTATGTCTTACTTCGTAATCAAAGATTCCTTGTCTTCCAAAAAAATCCTTTATTTCATTCTTAAGAAAAAAAGACGGTCCATTGTACTGAAGAATAGATCTTAACTTATTGAAGTTAATAGCCTGGGTTTGTGATAATTTTAAAAATACATATTTTTGTGACAAGTAAGATAACTCAAAAAAAATATTTGACTTCCGCTTACTATTTCTAAGATTATCAAAAGCCTTTTTTATAGTCCTAGTCGAAATAAAGTCAATTTGATTTTGTTTTGTTTTATTAATCTTTTCTTTATTTGTTTCGTTATTGTCAATGTATTTCTCAATAATTTTTTTTGTTGATTCCATAAAAAGTTGTAGAGCGATTCTGCGCATATTAATGATACATAGAAAGATATCTATGTATATTTTTTCAATGAAAATTTTAACTATTAATTCAATATTATTTCTTTTTAATATTTTCCAAATTTTTGGGAGTGCTTCTCCATTATTCTTTTTATTTATTTTTTTTTTCAGCGTTACTGTTTTTTTATTTTTTTTCATTATTTCTATTTGATTTCTGATTGTGTTTCTTCTATCAATTCTATGTTTCATTTCTTCTTCTGTCTGTGAATAATTTGTCAAACCTTTAGGTCGATTTTGACTAAGTGATTCATGAATTATCTTATTGCTGATTATAGAATCCTTTTCTCTTTCAGTTTCATTTGATTCATATATTTCTCTCGTTATAAATAATGGAATTTTCTTTCCTTTTAAAAGTTCTTTTAGTATTTGTTTTACAAAGAAAAAGACTTTTGCTTCTTTTTTTTTTATTTTTTTTAAAGCTCTTCGAATTCTAAAATTGAATTTTCTGATTTCGACTTTATAATCTATATCTTTAAAAATGGGTTCAAAAAAGGAAGGTGTTTTTCGCGGAGGACCAAAAGGATATTCCGTTTCCATTCCCAAAACTGTTAAAAAACAAGAATCAAAATCATCTTGTTGCTTTCGATCTCTATCAGAGAGTCGTAGCTTAGATCTGTGCCAAGGTTTCAAATGAAAAGGATATAGGATTTTTATCTGAAAACCTTCGATTAACCAATTTTTAGGAAATTCCGTTTTG